TGTTCCTGATAGCTTAATTGGTAGAGCGCATGGCTGTTAACCATAAGGTTGCGGGTTCGAATCCTGCTCAGGAAGAAGAGCAATTAACTCAATGGTAGAGTATTTCATTTACACTGAAATAGGTAGTGGTTCGAGTCCATTATTGCTTACTAGAAACTAGTTGTGTTTGTAGCTTAATTAGGATAAAGCGTTAAACTACGAATTTGAAGAGTGGAAGTTCGATTCTTTCCAAACACGAACTAGGTAAAATCCAAGGAGTGTATAGCTTAGTGGGTAAAAGCAATAAACTTTTAATTTATGGATCTTAGGTTCGAATCCTAATACACTCAAACCGTACAAAATTTAAGACATTGATTTATTTTTACTCAATTGAAATAATGTTTCTTTTTATCTATACATTTATTAGTTTTGCTTTATGTGGTATAATTTCAATTTATAATACGAATTGGTTGCTTTTAGTTTTAACTTATCCTTTCTTAAAACTTTTTATTAAAAAATTTATTATAACACAAGTTACAGACTTACTTGATGTAGCTTGAATTTTAGCAAACTCAATTTCATTTTCATGTATTTTACCGTTAACCTTTTACCAATTATTAAATTTTTTCAAACCCAGCTGATATACCTATCAAATAAGTATTTTAAAAAGAGCTTTTTATTATTCGTTTACTGTCCTAAGTATTGTTGCTATTTCGTGCTATACAATTTTCTTACCGACTACATTAAACTTTTTAACTTATTGAGAAAAAATAGAGCGAAATAGGTCAATTCTGGTTATTGACACAGAATTTCGTATTTTAAATTTTATTTGCTGAGTACTAAATTTTCAGTACTCTCTTGCTTTTTTAATATTTTTATACGTGACAATAGCTTCATTACTTTGAATTTTAATGAAACTTACAGAAGTTTATTTTTTAGTGAAATTGTATAGAAAACAACTCAGTTTTTTTAGTCTAGTATTGCTGTTTTTCTTATCACCCCCTGATGTTTTTTTACAGTTCTTCCTAGCATTTTTTGTTACCATTTTTTACGAAGTTGTTTTCTTTTTTGTTTGTTACAAAGTATCTAATTCAAATTAATATGCCCACAATCAATCAACTACTTAAAAAATCTAGGAAGAAATCAGTTAGGTCAAGTAAATCTGCAGCATTAAAAAATTGCCCCCAGCGAAAAGGTGTTTGCGTAAGGGTATATACAATTAATCCTAAAAAACCAAACTCTGCTGAACGCAAAGTAGCAAAAATACATTTAACAACTGGAAAATCTATTATTGGATATATTCCTGGAGAAGGTCATTCGTTACAAGAGCATTCCCTAGTTTTAGCTCGTGGAGGACGTGTTAAAGATCTGCCCGGAGTGCGTTATCACTTTATTCGAGGAGTATATGATTTACTTGGAGTAAACAACAGAAAAAAATCCCGCTCAAAGTATGGTCGGAAGAAGTAATTCAAGCTCCTGTCGTTTAATGGTTTAGGACGTTGCTTTTTCGTGGCATAAATGTGGGTTCGAATCCCACCAGGAGTATATAACGGGATAGAGTAATTGGTTAACTCATTAGGCTCATGACCTCAAGTTATAGGTTCGAATCCTATTCCCGTACTAACTAAATTAAAACTATGAAACAAGAAATTCTTCAAACAAAAAGCCGTAAGCTTAAAAAACGAAGTCGGCAAAAACGAACTATTGCACAAATAAATTTATCAGGTTGTTTAAATTACAGCTTATTTATATATTTTATTCGGAAAGAAAAAATACAATTAAATAGAAAGCTTATTGCAAATATTTTTACCAGTGAAGTTGGAACTTCTTTTAGCTTCAAGAAATGGATGTTACAGTTTTACAACGTATAAATTAATAAGGTAGTCAGAAAAACAACAAAAATGCAAAAATTAATTAAAAGAGTTTGATCCTGGCTCAGAATGAACGTTTGTAGTTAGCTTAACACATGCAAATTAAATAAATTTGTTTTATTATAAATTAATGGTGAACGGGTGAGTAATATATAGAAATTAACCTTAAGAAACTGGTCAATCCACGAAAAATATTTGTCTTAAGAAAAGTCTATACAAGATTAGGTTGTTGATTAGCTAAAAATTTATCAAGCCTATAATCTTTAGTTGGTCTTTGAGGATGAACAACCACATTGGAACTGAGAACGGTCCAAACTTCATTTGAGGGCAGCAGTGAGGAATCTTGGGCAATGAGCGAAAGCTTGACCCAGCTAAACTACGTGAGTGATGAAGATGTATAATCGTAAAACTCTTTATTAAATAAAATAATGATTTGTTTAAAAAAAGTCCTGGCTAATTCCGTGCCAGCAGCCGCGGTAAAACGGGAAGGGCAAACGTTACTCGAATTAATTGGGCGTAAAGCATATGTAGGTGGTAAATTAAGTTTCAATTTAAATTTTAAAGTTTATTTTTAAAAAGATTGTTAAACTAATTTTCTAGAGTCCAGAAGAAGATTACGGAACTTTAAGTGTAACAGTAAAATGTGTTGATATTTAAAAGAACCTCAACGGCGAAGGCAGTAATCTAGGCTGGTACTGACACTGAGATATTAAAGCGTGGGTAGCAAAAGGGATTAGATACCCCCGTAGTCCACGCTCTGAACGATGAGTGCTAACTTTTGAAATAAAACAAAGGTAAAACTAACGTGTTTAGCACTCCGCCTGGGGACTACGATCGCAAGATTAAAACTCAAAGGAATTGACGGGGACCTACACAAGCAGTGGAGCATGTGGTTTAAATCGATAATACGCGGGAAATCTTACCAATTTTTGAATAACGTTAGTTACAGGTGTTGCATGGCTGTCGTCAGTCCGTGCTGTGAAGCGTTTGGTTTATTCCAATAAACGGACGAAACTCCTATAAGTTATAAAACTTAAACCGTTAAGGACATCTTAAAGGAAGGTGGGAACGACGTCAAGTCCTCATGACCCTAATAAATTGGGCTACTTTCATGTGCTACAATAGTTTTTTCAAAAAGTAGCAAAGATGCGAATTTTAGCAAAACTTAAAACAAAACTATACTCGAATTGCTTTCTGAAACTCGAAAGCATGAAGCTGGAATTGCTAGTAATCGTAAATAAGAATGTTACGGTGAATACGTTCTTAGGTCTTGTACACACCGCCCGTCACGCTATGGAAATTTATTTTATTTGAAGATTACAAGGTAATCTATGGTAAAATAAAAGACTGAAGTGAAGTCGTAACAAGGTAGCCGTAGGGGAACCTGTGGCTGGAAAATTTAAAATGCGTTTCTACTACCCTACTAATATTACTACTTAAAACAAAACCAAAAAATGTTTGAACAACTTAACAGTATTCATGTTTCATCTTTACTATTTTTAATAAGTGTTTTAGGAATACTTTTAAATCAAAAAAATATTCTTGTTATGTTAATGTCTCTTGAAATGATGTTTTTAGCGGTTAGTTTCAACTTAACGTTTTTGTCGCTTTACTTGGACGATATAACGGGGCAAATTTTTTCTCTGTTAATCTTGACAGTAGCTGCAGCTGAATCTTCGATAGGATTAGCTATTTTAGTAGTTTACTATAGAATTCGAAGTGTTATAACAGTTGAGTTAATGAATTTAATGAAGGGTTAGCTTTGGTTAAGGAATTTTAAAGTCTTTAAAACGGGTATTTAATGGAAACCTTGGTGAAGAAGTAAAAAGGACGTTATGCTACGAAAATTACAAGTAGGTTCAAACCTGTGATATGTAAGTTTCCTACATGAGTAAACTCAGAGTAAACTCAAAACACAGTGTGAATTGAATCATCTTACTAACACTGAATAGAAATCAAACGAGAAGTCGTAATTAATGGCGAATGAAAACGATTGTATAAGCTAAAATAAAAAATAAAAGTTTATAATTTTTAGGCCTGAGAAGGTTTTAGCCCTGTAATGAACTAAAACTATTATTGATAAGTAATACGAATTTATTTGTATGAAAATAGGAGAACCACCTTCTAAGCTTATGGGCTTCTTTAACCGATAGTAAACGAGTACCGTGAGGGAAAGGTAAAAAATTCCGAGAAGGATTTAATTGAAATTAAATATTTATAAGTTTTCGAAGTAATTAAACAACGAAGTGCCTTTTGCATAATGAGTCAGTAAATTAATGTATATAGCAAGCTTAAGTATTTATATGAAGGCAGACTGAAGTTATATACATTAGACCTGAAACCGAGTGATCTAACCATGAGCAGGTTGAAAACTCTTTAAAAAGTTTTTGAGGACCGAACTCACGTATGTAGCAAAATACGGAGACGACTTGTGGTTAGGAGCGAAAGACTAATCAAACTCGGCGATAGCCGGTTTTTCACGAAATGTATTTAAGTACTACGTTAACGAAGTTAATTTTGGTTAGAGTACAAAATAAACAAAGGGGTTTAAAAACTTACTAAATTTATTTTAACTCCGAATCATAATTAAATTAACGTTAACAGCCAGTCTTTAAGCGATAAGGTTTAAAGACAAAAGGAAAACAATCCAGATCGAATACTAAGATTTCAAAATTATAATTTAGGGAGGAAAATTTTAAAAGAATCAAATGTAATTTTAGATAGGCTTAGAAGCAGTCTTTCACTAGAGAAAGCGTTTTAGCTCAGCATTTTTTCTTTTTGAAATTTAAAATGTATAAAACTTTAAATTATATATCGAAGTAGCGAATTAAATTATTAATGGTAGTGAAACGTTCTGTAATTATTTTATAATTGTAAAATTATTAAATCTTTATCAGAAGTGCTAATGCTGACATGAGTAGCGTAAACTATGTTAAAAACCATAGTCACTTTACGTTTAAGGTTTTCAATGTAATTTTAAGTCCATTGAGTTAGTCGGTCCTTAAGAGGTGAATGAAAATTGTACTCGATAGGAATTAAATAATTAATACTAGTTATATGTGACATCGCGTCATGAAAGATAGTTAAGAGAATACACTGTTGAATTTTTTGGTATGAACAATATTTTTTACTTTCCAAGAAAAAATTATAACTAAAAAACCGTACTTAAACCGACACCGGTAAATTTATCGAGAAGATTAAAGTGAATGAAAGAATTATATTGAAGGAACTCGGCAAATTAACTCTGTACGTTCGCAATAAGGAGAGCCGTAAAAACTCGGCAGCATGAAAATGGAAGCAACGACTGGTTACCAAAACCACAGGACCCTGCAAATTACTAAAATAAGTATAGAGTCTGACGCCTGCCCAGTGCTTAAAAACGATAAACTCAGGTTTCTGCTTGTGTTGTAACTTTAGGTAAACGGCGGTTCTAACTATAAGAATCCTTAGGTAGCGAAATTCCTTGACGGGTAAGTTCCGTCCTGCATGAAAGGCGTAACGATTGCTTCACTGTCTCCAATATAAACTCAGCGAAATTACATAACTCATGAAAATGTGAGTTACTTGCAGTAAGACGGAAAGACCCTAGATCCTTTACTCTATTTTTATATTGTAGAAATTAATTATTATACAGAATAAGTGGGAGTTGATAAACAAAATGAGATACCACTTAATTTTTTAATATTCTACTAATTTTTAAATTAAATTATTACAAAGACCGTATGAAAAAGAGAGTTTACTTGGGATGAGTACCTCCTAAAATGTAACGGAGGTGTACGAAGGTAAACAACAGTTATTTAGCAAAATAATGAAGCGCATAATGGTATAAGTTTGCTTGACAAATAGATTGATAAATCGAATTGGGACGCAAGTCGGTCATAGTGACCCGATATTAAAGTGTGGAATTAATATCGTTCAACAGATAAAAGGAACTCTAGGGATAACAGATTCATCGTGACTGAGAGCTCTTATTGACGTCACGGTTTGATACCTCGATGTCGACTCATCTTATCCTGAAATTGAAGCTGATTTCAAGGGTCTAGTTGTTCGCTAGTGAAAAAGGTACGTGAGTTGGGTTCAGAACGTCGTGAGACAGTTCGGTCCCTATCTACTGCAAGGCAATGAAAAATATAAAGTTTATCTCTAGTACGAGAGGACCGAGATGTGCTAACCACTGGTGTATTGATTGTTGTGCCTGCAGCATAGTCAAGTAGCTAAGTTAGCTTTTTGTAAATACTGAAAGAATCAATAGTATGAAAACAACTTTACTAATTTTTCACGAATATTCTAAAAGATTATTAGATAGATCGGTTTGAAACAAAAACTTAGTAATAAGTTTTTTACAGATACGAATTATTCATAAAGATTTTAACCTAACTTAACCAAAACCAAGAAATGGCTCAAAAAATTAATCCAATAAGCCTTAGACTTGGCCTAACTCAAGTTTGAGATTCTACATTACAGAATTATGGAAAACTATGCAATAACTACGCAACAATTTTCCATAAACAATTACAGATTTATCAACTTTTAACTCAACTTTTTAAACTTAACAGTTTTGTATTAGGAACAAGACAATTTAATTGCTCAGAAAATTCAGTAAAATTAACTATTTTTTATTCAAATTTAATTTATAACCCAAACTTAGACAAAAATATTTCAGCAAATCTTCTGAAAACAGCTTCAGCATGATATGGTAATAGAGTTTTAATTCGTTTTTATTCAAAATTGAAATGATTTTCGACAACGAGTTTAATTTTTAACTATTCGTGATTTTTATTAAAACAAAACGTACCTCTTAACAAAATCTTTTGGAATTTATGTCAGAGTTTAAAAACGCAAATTAACTCAAGAAAAATTTTACACTCAACTGGTGGCCCAATTATTGGAGAATTGCAAGGATTCCGAATTTGTTTATCTGGACGCTTCGACAATTCCCGAAATCAAATGGCAAAAACTATAAAATACAAAGTTGGCTCGTTACCTCTGACGAACTTACAAAGCTATGTTGAATTTACAAATTCAGAAGTTCATACTAAGTTAGGTACTTGCGGAATTCAGCTTTGGCTTTTTTACAAAATAAACTATTAAAAATGCAAGTCCAACGTAAAACTCATAATAAGTATCGTCACAAATTTTGTTTTTCAAATTATATTCTTCGGTTTGGTAAATTTGGTATTAAAGTAATTTCATTCAGTAGAATTTCTGAATCACAATTAAAAGCATTGGAATGGTCCATTATTAGAAAGTTGAAAGAATTATCAAATAATAATAATAATAAAACATTTAAACTATTAAACTCGGCCAACCTAAATTTAAATTTAACAAAATTAAGTCAAGAATCTCGGATGGGTAAAGGTAAAGGCGCGATTTATTCTAAAGCTGTTTTTTTAAAACCTGGGCTGGTATTATTTGAGTTTGATAAAATATCTTATCAGCAATTAATAGAAGTCTTTGATTTTATAAAAAAAAAGATTCCCACCAGAATAACTTTAATAAAAAAACAAAATTAAATTACAGAGAGAGAAACTCAAAGGCTGGGTGTTAGTCTGTCGCACTAAAAGTTGCGGGTTCGAGTCCCGTCTCTCTCGTTTTAAGAGTCTAGGTTAGAAAAGATTAAGTACTCGGATTAAGTTACAAACAAAATGCAATCTTTCTTTTTCCAATGAGTTTCACGCTGAATTTTTTCAACTAATCACAAAGATATAGGAACACTTTACCTAATTTTTGGAGCTTTTTCTGGAATTTTAGGTGGTTGTATGTCTATGCTAATCCGTATGGAGTTAGCGCAACCTGGTAATCATTTGTTATTAGGTAACCATCAAATTTACAATGTTTTAATTACCGCACATGCATTTTTGATGATCTTTTTCATGGTTATGCCTGTAATGATTGGTGGGTTTGGTAATTGGTTGGTACCTATAATGATTGGAAGTCCAGATATGGCATTTCCTAGATTAAACAATATTTCTTTCTTATTACTTCCTCCATCTCTTTGTTTACTTTTAGCTTCTGCGATTGTAGAAGTAGGAGTAGGAACTGGATGAACTGTTTATCCTCCTTTAAGTTCGATACAAAGCCATTCGGGAGGCGCTGTAGATTTAGCAATTTTTAGCCTTCATTTATCAGGAGCATCATCTATTTTAGGAGCAATTAATTTTATTTCTACAATCTTAAATATGCGCAATCCAGGTCAGAGTATGTATAGGATGCCGCTATTCGTTTGATCTATTTTTGTAACAGCGTTTTTACTATTGTTAGCAGTTCCTGTTTTAGCAGGAGCAATTACAATGCTCTTAACTGATCGTAATTTCAATACTTCTTTTTTTGATCCAGCAGGTGGAGGTGATCCTGTTTTGTACCAACATTTATTTTGATTCTTTGGTCATCCTGAGGTTTACATTTTAATACTTCCTGGATTTGGTATGGTTAGCCATATAGTTTCAACTTTTTCAAGAAAACCGGTTTTTGGTTATATAGGTATGGTATATGCAATGGTTTCTATCGGTGTATTAGGATTTATCGTTTGAGCTCACCATATGTATACTGTAGGTCTAGATGTAGACACCAGAGCTTATTTTACTGCTGCGACAATGATTATTGCAGTTCCGACTGGTATTAAAATTTTTAGCTGAATAGCAACAATGTGGGAAGGATCAATCCACTTAAAAACACCGATGTTATTTGCAATTGGTTTTATTTTTCTATTTACAATAGGAGGTTTAACTGGAATAGTATTAGCTAACTCCGGTTTAGATATTAGCTTACACGATACTTACTATGTCGTTGCACACTTTCACTATGGTGCGCCGTTTAATTAAATAGAACGAAATTTAACGTGAGGTACATGATTAAATATATAGCAACACTTCTAAATATTTCAAGATATTTATATATTAAAGCATTCGACTTACCTAAATTGGGCCAACCAAGAAGGAACAAAAGCATGTCGAAAAAAAAGTATTGGGATAGTATACTTTGAGCTACGCTGTCTACGGTTAGGATGACGAATCCCTTTAAGCAAAAAGGTGGAGCAAAAGCCCCAAATTATGATAATAATTGTCAACTCAGTATTTTCTTTTACATAGTTACGAAAATACAGAAGTGTTTGAGAACCCGAAATTCAATCAGAATTTTTAATTTTGTGGGAAACCTAAGGACAGATTCAGACGTTTTATTTAAGAACTCGGGAAATCCTGATTACCGAAAGGTACGAGGATTCGGAAAGATCGTAGTACATAATTCTAGAGAAGAATTGTGAAAGGGTCTTAGTTCAATTGCAGGTCAACAGCTTTTGCGCAAAGAGCTTATAAAAACTAAGTTAGAAGAAATAGGTATACAATCAAAAAATTTTACGGAAACAGGAGAAAAAATTCAGGGACTTTCAGATTTCTTAAAAATCCCTGAATTTCTGGAAGAGTGTTATTACAAAACTAAACTAAAGAAAAATCTTTGAACTACAAAATTTAGTAAGGGTAAGGTAAACAAAATATGATTTGAAAAAATATCAAAAAAAATTTCTAAGGAAAGTATTATTTTCAATTCGGTTGAAAAAAAAACAACTTTTGAATTTCAAGCCAAAAAGCATTCCGCAGAAATTTTATTTGCCGAAAGTAAAATTATTCGCAAAGCTTTAGAACAATTACTTGAAGCTGTTTTTGAAAAAATATTTGATACTGTGAGTTTACTTGATTTCAAGCCAGCAAAAACTCGTTATATGGCTCTTAATCAAGTTCGTATGCAAATGGGCTTATCTCGTTGATTTATTGAAGGAAATATACTTGAATACCACAATAACGTAAATTATGGTGTTTTAATGCTAAAGCTTGAAAAATTTATTAATGACCAATTATTCATAGACATAATTTACAGAATTTTAAAATACAAACACTTAGAAAATATCAATGGTAGTTCCAATCCAGAAATTGATTTAACTCAAGAAAAGGATATTAATTTAGCATTGTTTAATGTCTGCCTATATGATCTTGATCTTAAAATACTAAAAATATTAAAAGTCTTTGATAAGAAATCAAAATTAAATTGCATAAAAACAACCAAAATTCCAAATTCCAAATGAAATCAAAAACTCGATCAGGTGAGGTATGTAAGGTATAACAGCAATTTTCTTATTGGAATAAGTGGATCCAAAAATGATTGTACCAAAATTAAGAATAAAATACTTGAATTACTTCAAAATTATTTTAAATCAGCGCTTACCCTTCAAAAAGTAAAAATTGTACATGCTTCCACGAATGGAGCATTCTTTTTGGGATACAACATCCGTACTTTAAACTTGGGTAAGAACAAAGCAAAAAATTTACAAAAAATTATAACTAAAAAATCTGCCACTGATCTAGTTAGCATACCAATAATGAATGTTCCTATTAAGGAAGTTGTTAAAAAACTAACCTCGCTTGGATACTGTAGAAATTCAGGAAACCCAACGCGTTGTGGAAGATTAATCCATAAGCCATTACATGAAATCATAAAAGAATATTTAATATTTGAGTCAAAGTTGTTTAATTACTATGGTATGGCTTCAAATTATAAACAACTTGCTCAGAAAATTCATTATACCTTAAAATATTCTTGTGCTCTTACTTTTGCTTCAAAATTAAAATTGAAGACTTTAAGAAAAGTATTTAAAAAATTTGGAAAAAACTTAACGGTGTCTTTCGGTAAGGAAGAGAAAAATCAAATATTTTATTCAAAAATTTCTTACAAAAAGTTTACAAACCGAAAATTAAAATAGCGTATTTTTTATAAACGTTATTGTAATCGTAAAGATAATACATTACTTATAAATTTTGTCTATCGAATAAGTTTTTAATAAAAATTACACAAAAACCTCCGTAAAATTTAGCCAAGATAATTTTTCAAGCTTTTGATCAAAACTTTGAAAACAATTCTGAAATATACTTTTATCTTATGACTACGCAATGAATAGAGAGCCGTGTGCGGTGAAAGTCGCATGCACGGTTCGGGGAGAGGTCTCTAAAACATAAAAAGTTTAGTTTCCTACTCCACTTTTATCAATGGGTGCAGTATTCGCAATTTTTGCTGGATTTTATTATTGGTTCGGAAAAATTACGGGCTTACAATACCCTGAAGTGTTAGGCCAAATCCACTTTTGATCAACTTTTATTGGTGTTAATCTGACATTTATGCCAATGCATTTTTTAGGGTTAGCAGGTATGCCGAGACGAATTCCTGATTACCCTGATGCATATGCAGGATGGAATTTATTAGCTTCTTATGGCTCTTACGTTGCTTTCTTAAGTACCTTATTCTTTTTTTATTTGGTTTTTGTTTCTTTAACATCAAACAACGTATGTGCTGATGCGCCCTGAGATTTTGATAAAGTTTTGCAAAAAGGAAGTTCTACGTTAGAATGATCTATTAGTTCACCTCCTGCTTACCACACTTTTGAAGAAATGCCTTTAGTTTGCGAAACAACAGAAAAATAAACTATGAATTTTTCACTACTAATCAAAAATTTGCTTCTGATAAGTTTCTTAACTTTTTTTCCTATCACGGTGTTTAGTGATGTTGCGGAGGATTGGCAATTAGGGTTTCAAGATCCTGCAACTCCTATTATGGAAGGAATTATAAATTTACACCACGACTTAATGTTTTTTATTTGTGTAATTTCTATTTTCGTTTCATGAATGTTAGGTAGAACGCTTTGGCATTTTGAGTTTAACCAAAACCCCGTACCCTCTTCAGTGTCTCATGGAACACTAATTGAAATAATTTGAACTGTAACACCTGCACTTATTCTTCTAGTTATTGCAGTACCTTCATTCTCTTTATTATACGCTATGGACGAAATAATTTCTCCTGCAATAACAGTCAAAACTTTAGGTCATCAATGATACTGAAGTTATGAATACTCAGATTATTTAAACGAAGAAGGCGAAGCAGTGATATACGATAGTTATATGCTTCCAGAAGAAGACTTAGAATTAGGCCAATTCAGATTGCTAGAAGTAGATAATAGAATGGTTGTCCCTACTAATACTCATATTCGTGTTATTGTATCAGCAGCTGACGTTTTACACAGCTGAGCTGTACCGTCATTAGGAGTAAAATGCGATGCAATTCCTGGCCGTTTAAATCAAACTTCGTTGTTTATAAAACGAGAAGGATTGTATTATGGGCAATGTAGCGAAATTTGTGGAATCAACCATGGTTTTATGCCTATTGTTGTTGAAGCGGTTTCATTACCAAATTATATTGCTTGAATTTCTAATAAATTGAGCGAATAAATCTATGAGAATTTCTGCAATACAACTAATTTTATTAATTATTTTATTTTTTTTATTTTTTAATTCAAATTCACAAGTCGTTAAAAATTTTCGTGAGTTGATCAAACAGTTCTTCAAACAAATATCAAAATAAAAATTGTAAAAAATGGCTTTTTTAATTCAAATTTCAAAATCTATACAAAGACATCCTTTTCATCTTGTGGATCCAAGCCCTTGACCGTTTGTAGCTTCACTTTCTGCATTTTCATGCACTATAGGAGGAGTTATGTATATGCATGCTTACACTAGCGGAAGTTTTATATTAGTAATCGGGTTCACCATGCTCTTATTAACTATGTTTGTATGGTGGCGCGATGTGATTAGAGAATCTACTTTTGAAGGACATCATACAGGAATCGTGCAACAAGGTTTACGTTATGGGGTAATTCTTTTCATTGTATCAGAAATTTTATTCTTTTTCGCATTTTTTTGAGCATTTTTTCATAGTAGTTTAGCCCCTACTGTAGAAATTGGTTCCATGTGACCACCAAAAGGTATAAGTGTACTTGACCCTTGAGAAATTCCTTTTTTAAATACGTTGATTTTATTGCTATCTGGCTGTACTGTTACGTGATGCCACCATGCTATAGTCGCTAACTCCCGTTCACAAGCTATTATAAGTTTAAGTTTAACTGTTATACTAGCTATTATTTTCACTAGTTTACAAGCTTACGAATACAATATGGCTGATTTTAGATTATCAGATGGAATTTATGGATCAACTTTTTACATGGCAACTGGATTTCATGGCTTCCATGTTTTTGTTGGAACATTATCTTTATTTATTTGCTTAGTCCGATTATTACAATACCAATTGACACAGCAACACCATTTTGGTTTTGAATCAGCAGCTTGATATTGACATTTTGTTGATGTTGTTTGATTATTTTTATTTGTGTCGATATACTGGTGAGGAGGTTTATAAATTAATGGTAAACTTTAGTCTTCTATCCTTAACTTTTCTTTTTTTAGTTTCACAAAATATATTGTTATTAAACGAAGAAATTCTCATTTTATTTTGCTTTATAGCTTTTTGTTGATTAACTTTTAATCGTTTAAGCGAATCAGTAAGTCTAGACTTTTTAAATCGTTCAGCAAAAATTCAGCAAACTTTCACTGAATCTTTAGACCAAGTTGAGCAAGGGCTTTTTGTTGATTTAAAAGCGCAGCAAGAATTCCAAACCTTAGCCGCGGATTTTAAATCGCTAAAAAATCATTTTGTTGTTTTAAATAAAGCAGTTCATACTAAGTTAGTAACTTTTTTAATCAAAGATTCGCAAGTAATTTATTTAAATAAACTTTTCTTTACTCAACGATTAGAACAACAAACAGCAAAGCTTTTAGCTTTACTACTCTCAAAAAAATTATACCGTATTGTATTATTGAGGCAGTTTTATGTTCAAAAATTAAAATTTACAAATTTCGAGTGTTTTTACAAAATTTCTTTAAGAGAATACCTTGAAACTATTTAATCAAGCGGGTATAGATGAATCGGTAAATTCATTAGTTTTCCAAACTAAAATTTTACGGGTTCGAATCCCGTTACCCGCTCAAAAATTTAAACTAATTTAATGTAACTAAGTAACATTTACCAAATTTTTATAACTCATGGTGTATAGCCAAATGGTAAGGCAATAGCTTTTGACGCTGTCATATAAAGGTTCGAATCCTTTTACACCAGAAATTAAGCTCGCTTGGTGAAAAAGGTAAACACGATGGATTTAAAATCCGTTCTCACTTTAAGAGTTACTGGTTCAAGTCCAGTAGCGAGTACTTTTATTTCTCAAAATACTTCTTTAAATATTTAAAGAAAATGCGTTTAATTAAACGTCCACTCATTTCTATTGTTAATGATCATTTAATTGATTATCCTACCCCTATAAATATTCACTATGCTTGGAACTTTGGATTTTTATCTGCTATTTGCTTAGGTATTCAAATTTTAACTGGGATTTTTCTTGCTATGCATTACACACCGCACGTAGACTTAGCATTTGCAAGTGTCGAGCATATTATGCGTGACGTAAATTATGGTTGATTGCTTCGCTATATTCATGCAAATGGAGCATCCATGTTTTTTATCGTAGTTTACATCCATATATTTAGGGGCTTATATTTTGGTTCTTACACCAAACCAAGGCATTGGGTTTGGGTCGTTGGTGTAATTATATTTCTTCTTATGATTATTACGGCATTTATCGGTTATGTCCTGCCTTGAGGTCAAATGAGTTTATGGGGAGCTACTGTTATTACAAACTTAGTTTCTGCTGTACCTCTAATTGGTGATTCCATTGTGAGTTGGCTTTGAGGAGGTTTTTCAGTCGATAACGCAACGCTAAATCGATTCTTCAGCTTACATTATTTATTACCATTTGTGATTGCTGCAGCTTCCCTTGTTCATTTAGCGGTATTACATCAAGATGGTTCTGGAAATCCTTTAGGGATTGATTCGAATGTTGATAAAATTAGTATGTTTCCCTACTTTATAATAAAAGATTTTTTAGGGTTAATTATACTAATAATTTTTTTCTCTGGATTTGTTTATTTTTCTCCTAATATTTTAGGTCATTCAGATAACTACATCGAAGCAAACCCTATGGTAACACCAGCTCATATTGTCCCAGAATGGTACTTTTTACCATTTTATGCTATCCTACGAAGCATTCCTCATAAGTTAGGTGGTGTAATAGCTATGATTTCAGCGATTGTTATATTGGCACTACTCCCTTGAATTCATAGTACTGAAATACGAAGTTCTCGATTTAGACCAATCTACAAATTTTCATACTGAACAATGATAAGTTGTTGCTTAATACTAGGTTGGATTGGAGGTATGCCAGTTGAAGAGCCTTATGTTCTGATAGGTCAGCTGGCTAGCATTTACTACTTTTTTTATTTTTTAGCATTATTACCCTTTTTGGGAAAAATTGAGCGTTTTTTATTAGAATTCAAAAATTAATGAAATAAAAGCTTAGCTGCAGAGCCTTCGTACCAACAATTGTTGGTACGAAGGCTCTGCAGCTAAGCTTTTATTTCATTAATTTTTGAATTCTAATATTTAAATTGGAATTACTTCACATTTGTTTTTAACAGTAGATTAGTTATTACTAAAAACCAGCCAACCAAAATTTTGTCTATTTAACGTTATGTAAATGTTGGAATTATGTTTTGCATGTGTATGTTTGTTTATTAAAAATAAATATATGGTATATTGTATACATTATCTACAACGTAAACGGCAATGCACTTTAATATATCAAATCCCACAGTTTTTTCAACAATGAAGGTTTAGTCCCCGCAAACGTCTTGAACTCTCCCTTGGAGATAAATTCTTCATTGTAAAACAAGCAGTTTTATTAAACCTCGATTTTCCAGCTTATGAATTAGAGTCCAATTCTAACAACTTTTTTGCATTGTAGAGAGTTACGGTCTTGAAGTTATCTTTAGTCATTTGGGTTGATTGATACTCAACCAGACAAGTATTTTGAAAATAATCAAAACATATCATTCGTAAACATTAAAGTTATGATTAATCGTCTTTTGAAAGCATTTATCAAATGCAACTAGAGCAATAACAATTTACATACTTTCAATTTTATTCAATAGAGAAAATCTTTATTAGCTGAAACCGCCTTTAACAGTTTTATCAATGCCGCGCAAGGTTCGCTTAAATCTATTATGATAAAAAGTTTACGTTATACTGTTTTAACGAAGGGCAGTATTTTTTAATAACAAATCTTTAAGAATAAAATATATTGCCCATTTCTTTTTTTGAATACAAACTTACTATAAATAATTTAAACTTGATGTTTTAAAACATCAAGTTTAAATTATTTATAGTAAGTTTTGTGTAGTATTTTATAAACTTGCATACAAAAAAATTTTATTAGAAATGGATAGAAACTTCTGAATTAAATGCTAATTATTTAATATTTTTACGGATAGAGGGATTCGAACCCTCACGATTTATATCATTAGAATCTAAACCTAACACGTCTACCAATTTCATCATATCCGTTATTTACGTAGTGTAATAAATTTTACTGCCCCGTCAAAATTTCGAGCTAACTGAGTATCAATTCTTTGTTTTTGAACATCGGTTCGTTGATGCATAGTTAAAACAATTGCTCCAATCATGGCAACCAATAAAATCAAACTAGATAATAAGAATAACAAACTAAAATGTGTGTACAAAACTTTACCAACTACTTCAATATTCGTTATATTATCTTTCTCTAAAATCCAAGAAACTCAGACTAAGTTGTGTTGCTGTAAATCAAAAATATCAAAATTAGCGGCAATACTCAATAGTTGGCTAAATAATATTAAAAAAATTAAAACGCCTACAGGCAAAACAGAAAATGAATTGACAGTAATTGGTGCTACTTTAATGTTTAACATCATTACAACGAAAAGAAATAAAACAGCTATAGCACCCACGTAAACAATTAGTAACATAAACGATAAAAATTCGGCACCAAAAAGTAAAAGAAGTCCCGCAACGTTACAAAAAACTAAAATTAAAAATAAAACAGAATGAACAGCATTTTTTAAGCTGATAACTAATAAAGAAGATACTAAGGCGAAACTAGAAAATAAAATAAATAAAAAAAAGTCGATATTCATAGTTTTAAAAATAATAAAAGCGAAAAAAGGGATTCGAACCCCCAACTTTAATCTTGGCAAGATTATACTCTACCATTGAGTTATTTTCGCAAAAGGGCGGAGAATGGGATTCGAACCCATGACCTTTAGAGTCACAGTCTATTACTCAACCTAACCGAGCTCCCTCCGCCTAAAATTTTAAAATTTTGTATTTAATTAATGATACGGCTTTACCTGGATTCAGAGATTTTGGACAAGTTTTACTACAGTTCATAATTGTATGGCATCTAAATAAACGCATTTTGTGATTTAAAAAATTTAGTCTATTTTCAGTAGAGTTATCACGTGAGTCTACTATTCATCTGTAAGCTTGCAATAAAATGGCAGGTCCTAAGTATTTGTCATGATTTCATCAATAGCTAGGGCAACTTGCGGAACAGCAAGCACAAAGAATGCATTCGTATAACCCATCTAATTCTAAACGGTCTATTTTCGATTGTAAATATTCACGTTTTGGGTAAATTGAATTTGATAATCAAGGCTTAATTGAGTAATACTGAGAATAAAAATTAGTTAAATCTGGAATTAGATCTTTAATAATATGCATGTGTGGAAGGGGGTATATTGTAATAAATTTTCCGCGAGTATTCAAAGGCTGAAGGCAAGCTAAACCGTTTACGCCGTCTATATTCATGGAACAACTACCACATATTCCTTCACGGCATGAGCGTCTAAATGTCAGCGTGGAATCCTGAGTTTCTTTTATTTGAATTAAAGCATCCAGTATCATAGGACCACAATTCTGTAATGCTATAGGATAAATATTAAATCAGGGTTTTTTACTTAAGTAAGGACTTCATCGATAAATTCTTAAGTACTTTTGAGTGGTTGATGATTTAAAATAAAATAAATTTATTTTATTTACCTTTTTTTGCAAAAACATTTTATAAAGTGATTATAATTTTTATTAATATAAAAAATAAAAAAAGGACTAAAATAATAGCTGATAAGTTTAATTCGTTGACTTCTAAAAATAGAAATAAGTCCCAAGTAATATGCCGAAGTCCGTTTAAAGCGTGATATGTAAAAATAAATGAATAAGTTAAATAAAAAAAATTTAAAAATCAAGCTGGTAAAGAAATAAAAAATAAAAAAATCTTTGAATCTAACTGTATTGTTAAATTTAAAATTAATAAAAAAGTCGAAAATCCAGTTATTAATAACACCCCGGAAAGCCTATGCCAAATAGAAAACATTGAAGATATTTGCGGTAAATAAACACTAAGATGTGGAGAAATTGGTCGGTTAAAATTGTAATTACGTAGCATTAATTTTTGTAGTAATATAAGGAAAAACTTTACTTAAATGTCCAGAATGGGATTCGAACCCATGACTCAGGAATTTTCAGCTCCACGCTCTAGCCACTGAGCTATCTAGACCTCTCGCGGATGAAGCAGGATTCGAACCTACGATAAAATTATTTTATTTCAATTTTCAAAATTGACGCTTTCAACCACTCAGCCATTCACCCAAAACTAATTTATATATTAGGGTAACAGGATTCGAACCTGTAACTTCTTGCACCCAAAGCAAGCACGATAACCATTTTCGTTATACCCTATGTAATATTTAAGTAAATAAAATTAAAAAAGCCATCATTAACGCAAATAAGGCTACAGCTTCCGTTAACGCAAAACCTAAAATTGTATATCCAAATAATTGTTGTTTTAAAGAAGGATTGCGTGCATAAGCCATTACTAATGATCCAAAAACAATTCCTACACCGGCTCCTACACCGGTTAAACCAATAGTTGCCAAACCAGCACCAATCATTTTTGCACTTTGAAGAGTAACATTCATATTTTTTCTTTAGTTTCTGTAGTATAAGCCTCTTGTAAAAGCTAGAATTGGACTCGAACCAATGTAAAAAGATTTGCAATCTCCCGCATAACCACTCTGCAATCTAGCCATTATAATAGCGAAAATAGGATTTGAACCCATGACTTTTGGATTATGATTCCAACGTTCTAACCAACTGAACTACTTCGCCATACTAAATTCTTCTGAGTTTTGGTTGTTTACAACCATTATGTGCTAAAGCCGAATTATCGCAAACAGACAATATATTTATCTGTTTCGTTTTTAAATGCTTTAGAACGATTTTTTTATTTTTCTTAAATCCTTTGAGTTTTATGTGTACATACTTGTAACCAAGTTCTGTAATATGTTTTGTTATAAATTTTGTTATTACTAGTATTGTGGTTGACGTTACTTTTTTTGTACCTTTTATTTTTCTTGAGCCTGCTGATGTTCAAAGTATTACTTCTCCTGTCAAATTCGTTAAGGTATATAAAACGTTACTAGAAGTAAATAAAATAGTTAGTATAACAGATTTTTTGTTAGTAATAGTTTTCATAAGTAAAATAGTTTGATTTTTAACTGACTAAAATTCCCATATTTATAGTATTTATAGTAAAGATAAAATTACCTTCGAGTTCGGAATGGGATCGAGTATTTTCTTAGTTTTACTTTTTAAGTTAAAGATCTTTATTGACTTTTATTCTCACTCTAAAGCGCCTTTATACCATTCGTAAACAAAGCCAATAGTCAAAATGACTAAAAAAACGATCATAGTTCAAAATCCAAACAGTGAAATACTTCCTAAAGTTAGTGACCAAGGAAAAAGGAAACTAATTTCTAAATCAAAAATTAAAAAAAGAATTGCAACTAAATAAAAACGTACATCAAATGTTGCACGCGCATCATCAAAAGGGTTAAAACCACATTCGTATGCACTTACTTTTTCTTGATCTGCATTTTGAGGTATAATGAAATATGATAAAGTAAAAATGATAAAGGATAGGACTAATGCGAGTACTAAAAAAATTAAAATTATGGAGTATTCTTGAAAAATTAATTTCATTTTTTAAGGCAATCAATTAAAGCTTAGTAAAATTCCGGAAACTAAAAAAACCCAACCTAAAGCTAAAGGTAAAAATATCTTTCAACCCAAACGCATTAGTTGATCATAACGATATCTTGGAAATGCTGAGCGTACTCAAATGAAGCCAAAAAGCAGCAATGTTGTTTTCAACCCAAATCAAATAGCTGGAGGAATTCAATGAAAAATTGTAAGGTTGTAAGGTGGAAGTCAACCACCTAAAAATAAAATCGTGGTTAAACTGCACATTAAAATCATGTTTGCGTACTCTCCTAAAAAAAACAACGCGAATCCCATAGCCGAATATTCAACATTATAACCTGCTACAAGTTCAGCTTCAGCTTCTGGTAAGTCAAAAGGGGCTCTGTTTGTTTCAGCAAGAATAGAAATATAAAACATAACTAATATAGGGAATAAAGGAACCGCATATCAAATATTTTGTTGTGCTAAAACGATTTCACTAAAATTTAAGGAACCAGCGCATAGCAATACATTTATTAATATTAAACCAATTGAAACTTCATACGAAACCATTTGGGCCGCAGAGCGAAGTGCCCCTAAAAAAGCATATTTTGAATTACTAGCTCAGCCTGACATTATAATACCATATACACCTAATGAAGAAATAGCTAAAATATATAAGACACCTATATTTAGATCAGCGTAGACCATACCTTCTCCAAGAGGCAATACACATCAAGAAAGTAAAGCTAAAAAAAAAGTTAAAATTGGTGCTAAAACGAATATACTCAAGTTAGCACTAGATGGCAATACAGTTTCTTTTACAAAAAGTTTCAACCCATCAGCTAATGGTTGTAATAAACCAAAAATTCCTACTATATTAGGACCTTTTCTACGTTGCATGGCTGCCATAACCTTACGTTCTGCCAAAGTCATATAAGCAACAGCTATTAATAAGGGAAGAATTATTATTAATATTTTCAAAAGTGTGGTGACTATAAACATATTTTACAAGCTTATTTGTTTAAAATGTCAGAGACATCAAAGTTGATAATACAGAAACCATTTCAACATCTAAAAATAAAAATAAAATAATTGAAATAGATATACCCAGTATTATTGAACTAAACTTATCTACTGGATAATTTATAATCCAACGATTTGGATCTCCAAAATACATGATTTTTATAAGTCGAATATAATAAAAGCTTGCTATGCAACTCATTAAAACAGCAAACACACTAATCCCAACTGCATAAGTTTGCAAAGCAGTAAACAAGATAAAAAATTTCGCGAAAAATCCTGCTAATGGAGGTATCCCGGCCATTGAAAATAATATTAGTGTTACCGAAAAAGCAAGTAATGGATTTGACTTAGCTAAAGAGTTTAAGTCTTGTAGATATCGTGACTGGTAATGACTAGGATACCTTAGAATTCTGAAATTGACAATAAATGAAAATATTCCTAATAATGTTACAATGTAAACAATTGTGTAGAAAACTACGTTTGACACGCTTTCGAAGCCCCCAGTCAATAATGCTAAAAGAAAAAAACCTACGTGAGTCACTGAGCTGTAAGCAAAAAAACGTTTTCATTTTGTTTGTGAAAAAGCGCCTAAGGTACCAATTAGTAAAGATAATAAAGTACAAACTAAAATAATATTTCTTCAAAATGGTAAAAAATCATGGAAAGAAAAAGTTAAAAATCGGAACAGTAGAGACAAAATAACCAATTTTGGCATTATAGAAAAAAAAGCTGTGATAGATGTAGGCGAACCTTCATATACATCAGGTGCTCACATATGAAAAGGAGCCGAGCTTAATTTAAATAAAAGTGAGACTACAATAAAAGTGAGACCCACTGTAACACCTACATTAATAGGTAAACTATTTAGTAGTATTCCGGAAAAAAAATTTGATAAATCGCCCAAATTTGTTAATCCAGTTAGCCCATAAATAATTGACAAGCCAAAAAGCAATAATGCAGAAGAAAAAGCGCCTAGAACAAAATATTTTAAGCCAGCTTCTGTTGAAAATTCTGAGTTACGCTTGAAACTAGCTAATATGTAAAACACTAAACTTTGAAATTCTATGGCTAAATACACTGTTAAAATGTCAAAAGCTTGTAAAATAAATAACATCGCTAGTACTGCTAATAGTATTAGTACCCAGTATTCAAAAGAGTTAATTTTCTCCAGTTTTGAATAACGCAAAGTTAAGAAGACTCAGCTCACAGAAGATAATAAAATAATAATCTTTGCACCATAAGTAAAAAAGTCGTTTATTATAAAATTACTTCAACTAAGTAGTGGTGTGGTGTGGTGTGAGTAAACTAAAATTAAGCTAAAAATTAAAATTTGTAAGGCTAAACAACCTAAATTTTGGTTTAGTAAAGGATACCCTAACTTTGAAAAAGTGCTTAAAAGAACGCCGTAAATTAAAAGTAAACAAATACCTATTGTTATATATGTTTCAGTAGTAATTGTGTAAATGTTATATAAAAGTCCGTTCATGAATAATTTTATGTTTATAATAACAATTCCAACACGTATCTAGTTAACTCAATAGCTGAAATACGAATTAGAATAATTAATGCTAATCTAACTTTTTTAATGTGGATGTAATCACTTATTATAGTTTTCAGACCTAAATGTACATGACAAAATAAGAATCCCACGACAAGTGCAAAAATCTCTATATCAATTAGAAAACCTTCAAGAGTAAATAACGCTGCTAAGCGTAAAAAAAGTCATGATAAATCAAACATATTTTACAATAGTTTTTAGATTAATTGCTGGATTAAATTTATTACAGAAAAATGCATTTCATTTAAAAATACTACTGGGTAAATCCCCATTCACAAAACTACTAAAAGTAATGGGCACAAAATTCAAAATTCTCTACGTGAAATATCTTGGAAACAACTAAAGTACTGTAATTTTAATGCACCAAAATTCACTCGATTAAAAAGTCAAATTGAATAAGCAGCGCTTAAAATTACCCCTGTTGTTGCAAAAAAAGTCAAGGTAGTACTAATTTGAAAAGCTCCAACTAACACTAAAAATTCTCCGATAAAGCTACTAGTTCCTGGAAATCCGATGTTAGCAAAAGAAAAGAACAAAAAAAATATACCAAAAATTGGCATAACTTGAACTAACCCACTGTAATATTTAATAATTCGAGTTTTATAACGATCATAAAGTACTCCTACACATAAAAATAAAGCGCTAGATACTAAACCATGACTCAACATTAACAAAATGCTTCCTTCTATACCCTGAATGTTTAATGAGAATATCCCAATCGTTACAAACCCCATATGTGAAATGGAAGAATAGGCAATAATTTTTTTTAAGTCAACTTGACGTAATGTGGTTAATGACGCATATATAATAGCAACTAAACTTAAGGTAAAGATAAGTGGCGTAAAATAGATTGATGCGCTTGGAAACATCGGCAAAGAAAACCTTAAAAAGCCATAACCTCCTAGTTTTAATAGTATACCGGCTAGAATGACTGATCCAGCTGTAGGAGCTTCAGCATGAGCCTCAGGCAATCATATGTGAAATGGAATCATTGGAATTTTAACTGCAAAGCTCGCAAAAAACGCTAACCATAACAAAACTTGTTTGAATTCAGAAAAGTGATATTGCCACAAGATTTGAATGTCAGTCGAACCCGCAGTGAAGTAAATGCTAATTAAAGCTAACAACATGAGTAAAGATCCTACCAAGGTATAAAGAAAAAACTGGTACGCCGCCCTAACTTTGCGTTCTCGGGATCCCCAAACACCTATAATTAAAAACATAGGAATCAATACACTTTCGAAAAAAATATAAAATAAAAATAAATCCAAAACGCAAAAAACCTGAATCAGAAGAAACTCTAAAATTAAGAAGCAAATTAAGTAATCCTTCAAAAAAGTTTTAACTGAACTTCAACTCACCAAAATACAAATAATACTTAAGAAAGTAGTTAAAATAATAAAGAATAGAGAAATCCCATCAACTCCAATTGAATAGTAAAGGTTTGAAGATGGGAATCATGGAAATGCTTGATAGAACTGAAAAAAAGATGAATTAGATTCAAATTGAATTCATAAAAGTAATGAAAAAATAAAGGTTAAGCATACTATCCATAATGTAAAAATACGGCACCATATTTCGTTTACTGAAGGAATTAAAAAAAGGATGATTACTCCCGTTATTGGAGTGACTGATGTTAAAATAAGAGGATTAAAGATTTCTATGCTTGTCATTAAATTACCTGCTGGGTTTATTAATTGAGTCTAGATTGATTCGAACAATCAACCTTACGCTTATCAAGTTGCAGTCGATACTTATACCTCTGCGGAAAACTGTACGTGATAATTTCTTATCATACAGCTTCAATTTTGAAAACAGTTTTCAAAATCAATATTGTGGGCATATTTTTCTCATTACAAAAAACCATTCGCTTTAATATTTATCCCAAAACATGTTTCAATTTTCTATTTACAAAATTTTTAGAGCTTTGCTTTACACCAAGTTTTAAAGCTTAAAAGATTCAAGATAAGTATACGCTTCTTAACTTACGCATTTTAAAAATTTAGAGTATTGATGTTTTCAACAAATTCCTGTTCGTGCTCATTGAATTTTTTTGATGATTTAGCTTTAACTTTGTTTATCAATTGTTATAAATCATGGTTTTGTTTTGAATCTAACAACAAGAATCACACTTGTATAGAAAATTAATTCGCTGTGAAACGAATATTGCTTACATAATAATGCTCGCGATACTAACATGTCACACGCGTACGCTCTAACCTTTAAGCTATAGACTCTATGTAATTTATTTAAATGAAGAAAATTAGAACTAAATAAAAACTTAGTAGGTGTAAATTTAAATTAAAACTATGCGCTGAGTTTAACACAATACCAAAAAGAAAACATAAACCGATACTCATGAAAAAAATGTAATGCGTTAACTGACCAGTTTGCAATTTTACGGAAATTTTAGATCATATTGAAACTAACTTTGATAAACCATAAGGTCCTGATAACTCAATAAATCCGCGGTCTAAATTTTTAAAAGAAATAAAATAACCAAACTTTAAGATAGGATAAACAAATGTTTTATTGTATATTGCGTCTCAGTATCATTTTTTATTTATTAGAAACAACCAAAATCTGAGAAACTTCGTATGTAAATAAAACTTAAAGTAAGTTAAATTTATTAAACTAGCTAATAAAACTCCAGAAATGCTTAACATAAATGGCAGCCATTTAATCTTTGCTTCAAGTCATTCAGCTTCAACAAAATACGAATGATTTGGTAAAATAAAAATTGATGATTTTCAAAAGTCAGTTCCTGGTCCAATAAATAAGTCTTTTGTTAAGTAGCCAATAAATATACTTCCAATGCTTAAAATAATTAACGGTAGTAGTATAAAATTCGAAGATTCATGAACTTTATGAAGAACACTTTTGTTTAAGTTAGTATTGTTCAAGAAAGTCAAATAAATTAGTCGAAATGAGTAAAAAGCTGTGAAAAAAACCGATAGGCTACCTAACCAACATGCGAAAGCTCCGCTAGTATTATCTAAGTTTGGATTTACTGAGACTTGACTTAATTCAATTAGAAAATCTTTTGAGTAGAATCCAGTTAAAAATGGAAATCCCGCCAAAGCTAGTGATCCAATTAACATTAAGGAATACGTCGTTGGTAAAAACTTAACTAACGCTCCCATGCGTCGCATGTCTTGTTCGTCTGAGACTGCATGAATAACAGACCCTGCACTAAGAAACAGCAACGCTTTGAAAAATGCGTGATTTGATAAATGGAAAATACTAGTGTTGTAACAAGACAATCCGCAAGCAAAAATCATGTAGCCCAACTGACTACAAGTTGAATATGCAATTACGCGTTTCAAATCGTTTTGAAATACACCAGTCATAGCAGCAAAGAATGCTGTCGACGAGCCTACTACAATTAGTACAGTTAAAACAACAGACGAGAATTCGATTAAAGGAGAAAATCTAATAATAAGAAAAACACCAGCAGTAACCATGGTTGCTGCATGAATCAAAGCTGATACAGGAGTCGGCCCTTCCATTGCATCAGGTAACCAAGTGTGTAATCCGAGTTGTGCAGATTTACCAACCGCTCCTATAAATAAAAAAATACCTACTAAAGTTAAGCTATGCACTTCAAACCCTGCAAATTGCAAATAATGTGATGAAAGTAATGGGGTTAACGAGAAAATAGTTAAGTAATCAACTGATTGGAAAATATAAAAAGTTAAAAAAATACCCAAACTTAATCCGAAGTCTCCAATCCTGTTTACAACTAACGCCTTTATTGCAGATTGGTTTGCTGCTAGACGAGAGAATCAAAAGTTAATCAAGAGATAAGAAGCTAAACCTACGCCTTCTCAACCTACAAACATTTGTATTAAGTTATCACTTGTTACAAGTATGAGCATAAAAAAAGTAAAAATTTCTAAATATGACATAAATCGCGGGAAATGAGGATCATCTTGCATATAACTAATTGAATAAAAATGTACTAAACTAGAAACAGCAGTAACTATAACAAGCATAACCACTGTTAAACTATCAAACAAAAAACTTCAAGATACATCTAAAGTTCCCGAGCTAATTCAGGAACTTAACGAAATATAACAAACTGTTCCGGAGAGCCCTATCTCGTAAAAAGCTAATAGCGAAAAAATCATTGAAATTGAAACGCACGCAGTTGCAAAAATGCTAGCTCCGTAATAACCTAATCAACGCCCACCAAATCCCGTGATTAAGGCTCCAATGAAAGGTAATACTAAAATAAGTAAGTACATCGTAATTTTTTATTATAATCTAACTAAGTTTTAAGTTTAGTGACTTGGGACGTAATAAAATAAAACTTAACAGTTGCATATCACAATACTTTACCGTATTGAGTATAATTAAAGCAACTTTTTCATCAATTACGGATGTATTTAAGCTTTGCTTTGCTGATAAGATTACATCTAAATTATTAACAAGAATGTTTTTGATTAAAGCCAAATCTTTTGCTAAAATTTTTTGTATTAAGTTTCGTTTTAAAATTGATTTTTCTTTAATTTTTGCAATTTCTAACGCATTAACTTCTATAATTTGTTTTCGGGATTTAAGTACTGCCAAAAATTTAGGGAGAAAGAAATGAGTTAAAATAGTATAAAAAACAGTGAAAATAATAAACAACCAAAAAATTTGAGAGAATACAATAATACGATCTAATTGAGGCATTTTTAATATTAATTAATTTTGTTTTTTTAGTGAAATTCTAGTACATCGTTTAAGTAAATACAAGTAAGTAAAGTAAATACATAAGCCTGTAAACCAGCAATTGCTAATTCTAAACCGATTAAAACAAGAAGTAGTCCCAACGGAATTAAATGGAAAATAGCCAGTAAGCCACCTGCAGAAAGCATGGTTCAAGCAAATCCAGCAATAATTTTTAAAAGCGTGTGTCCTGATGTCATATTTGCAAAAAGTCGAATTGAAAGAGTAAAGACTTTAATAGTGTAAGACAAAAATTCAATCGTAATTATTAATGGAACGATTGCTAAAGGAACTCCTCTTGGTAAGAACAGCGCGAAAAATTTTATACCATGGGTTTGGATTCCTATAATATTAATACCAATAAAAATTGAAAGCGCCAAACCAAAGGTGAAAGCTATATGGCTAGTAACTGTAAAACTATAAGGGACCATACCAATTAAGTTACAAAAAAGTAAAAGTAAATGCAGGGTAAAAATAAATGGGAAATAAAACTCTCCTTTGACACCTAAATTTTCTTGAACCATGCTTGCAGTAACTTCGTAGATCGATTCTTTTAGTAATTGCCAATTAGTTGGAACTAGGGTGTTTTGATAAAAACTTAAACTGATTCATAAAGTTGATATCAGAAAAGCAATTAACGTGAATAAAGTTGAATTCGTTAAAGAAAAGTTTAATCCTGCGATACTTAAAGGAAAAAGTGTAACAATTTCAAATTGTTCAAGTGGACTCGAAATGAAGGTAGAATTTAGCATTTTGTTAATAAGTTTATTTTAAGCCAGGAGAAGAAGGATTCGAACCTCCGACCATTGGTTTTGAAAACCAAAGCTCTACCAATTAAGCTATTCTCCTGTCTTTAGCTTTGCTCACAGGAATTAAGTAAAAGGACCTGTCTTTGCTTCTTTGGTTTAATAATATAAATGGGTTAGGTAATTGTAGAGAGTACATAAACCGAGCTGGTACCATATTGAAAGTATTTGCAAGATTATTATTTAAATAAAAATGAAGTTTATCTTCTACTTGAATGTTATCTCAAACTCAAAATTTACGTTCATGCAAAAATATAGTGTTTAGACAAGAATCTAAAAATGAAAACAAGTTATCTTTGCGAAATGTTAATTTAAAAAGTAGTTTTTCAGAGAATTTTTGATTAAAATTTTTGATTAAAATTTTTTGATTTCCAAGCAACTCTAAAACCAAAACTTTTAAAGCAACATTTTTTTCGAAGTTGATTTGATTTAATTTCGGTCAGACGACCAAGGTATCTAATTTTGGTATATTTATTAAATTTTTAGTGGATTGGGATTCTTTGTCCATAAAATCAAAATTTGCCAAGTAGCGGTAATGTAATTTTAGTCTGATAGACCGCATTATTCATAGTTAGGTGTACGGATTGGAGATAATCGGACTTGAACCAATAGTCTTATGTATGCAAAACATATGTTTTACCAAAGTTAAACTATATCCCCTTCTAACTCAGCCATCTCCCTATTTTAATTTTTTCTTATAGAGGTGTATTTTTTCTTTAGGTCCGAAAATTGTGAG